CGGCCTCCTCCTACATATTTAATACCTTCTCCTAAAACGAAACTTGCAACACCAACTCCGTTGATAATTCCATCAATTATTCGTCTATCAAAAAAAGAAATTATTTCAACGAATTTCCTTACACCTTTAATTACAGATATTGCATAGAAAGCATCTATATAACCACGATTAGAAGACCAATCATATATGACGGTTATTATTTTGTCCCTAAGAAGTCGCTTAGGACCTCTTTTATCAAGTGAATTAAAAAAGTAAAAATTTTGTAAAGATGAATAAAGAGGATTATATAAAGAACATGCTATAAATATTCCAAAAAAAGCTATAACAACTGAAAAAGAAGAATTTGTTAAAAATTCATACCAATCAAAAGAATTATTTGACCCTTGATCCAAAAGGGTTAAGGACGGAATGAATAGTTTCGATAATATATCCAACCGAATTCCTTCTAGATTGAATTGATTCAACGGGATTCCTATAACCCCAATAAACAAAGTAAATAGTACTAAAACAAGCATAGAAAATAACATAGTGTTGTCGGATTCGTAGGGATAGGAGATATTGTTTTTAGTGGGAAAACAATGAATAATAAGGGGTCGAATCCCTTTTATTACACTACGATCAATTTGATATCTTTTCCTCAGAAAAAAAGAACCCCCTTGATTATTATTCATTATTAATAAAGGGAATAAAAGCCTTTTTTTAAGCATTTTTTTTTCTTCTTTACCCCATAAAGATATTGAATAGAAGAAGCTATTTGTTTTTCCGCTGTAATTTTGAAAATGAACATTGAAATGTCCTTCAAAAGTAAGTAAATAAACTCGCAACATATAAAATGCAGTTAATCCTGCTGTGAAATAAGCTATTATTGCAAAAATAGGCGAATAGAACCAACTATCATTAAGAATTTCATCTTTTGACCAAAAACAGGCTAGAGGAGGAATACCACAAAGGGACAGGGTTCCTAATAAAAAAGCTATTCTTGTAATTGGAATATGTTTTATTAAACCACCCATAAGACTCATATTTTGACTCTTATCCGGAGAATAACCAACAAGAGTTTCCATTGAATGAATAATAGATCCAGACCCTAAAAACAACAATGCTTTTGAATAGGCATGAGTAATCAAATGAAATAAAGCAGCTCGATAAGACCCCATACCAAGAGCTAACATCATATAACCCAATTGAGACATTGTAGAATAAGCCAAACTTCTCTTAATATCTTTTTGAGCAATAGCTAAAGTAGCTCCTAATAGTACTGTTATTATACCTATCAAAGCTATTAGATTCATTAGGTAAGGTAGAACTTTGAAAAGGGGAAAAAGTCGAGCTACAAGAAAAATTCCAGCAGCTACCATAGTAGCTGCATGTATCAAAGCCGAAATAGGAGTAGGCCCTTCCATGGCATCCGGTAACCATATATGAAGAGGGAATTGCGCCGATTTAGTAAGAGCACCAGAAAATACTAGAATAGTACATAAAAAAACAAATAAAACATTTACCTCGTTGTTATAAATCAAATTATTGACCATTGCGAACAAATCCTGAAATTCAAAACTACCCGTTAGCCAATAAAGACCTAAGATTCCTAATAATAACCCAAAATCCCCTACACGATTAGTTACAAATGCTTTTTGACAAGCATTTGATGCAATAGGTCGCGTAAACCAAAAGCCTATTAATAGATAAGAACACATTCCAACCAATTCCCAAAAAATATAAATTTGTATCAAATTAGAACTAGTAACCAATCCCAACATTGAAGTATTAAAAAAACTCATGTAAGCAAAAAATCTCAAATAGCCTTGATCATGAGACATATAATTGTCACTATAAAAAAGAACGAGAATTCCAACTGTACTAATTAATATTGATAAAATAGAAGAAAGTGAGTCAATCAAGAGTCCAAACTCTAAAGAAAAATCATTATTGATAGTCCATGACCATACATAGTGATAGATAGAACTGCTATTTATTTGGTAAAAAAATAGACGGGTCGAAAAAACCATAACTATACTTAACACTAAAACATTCGGAAAAGCCCATATACGACGAAGTTTTTTTGTTGCTTGCGGAAAAAGGAGAAGCCCCCCTCCTATTAAGATAGTTACTGGGAGTGTAATAAAAAGGATGATCCATAAATATTGATATGTACATTCCATAAAAAAAATCTTATTATTTAAAATGAATATTAAAAATTTATTCTTTCTTGTTCCTCATTCATCAGCCTTCTTTGTTAGATTTGTAAATTTTAGAAGTCAGTCAAAAACTAATACGAATAAAAGGGAAAAACGAATACTAATAAGAAATAATAAATAAAAAAAACATATGTAAAATTTGACTGAAATTTTAGAACACCTAGAGTGAACGATAAAGAATTGTAGCAAAATAAGAAAAGGAGTACTCCATTTTTATAGAACTCATAAATAACTTATAAGTATTCATTCATATAGTACAACGAAAAAGAAAGCAAAATAGAGAATACTTTTTCTTATTTTATGAATTTTATGAAAATAGTAGAATTGAGACACTAACTAGATAATGAATAGTAATAGTAAAGAACAATTCTTTTTTTGAATAATAGATGTCTTTCACATCCAAGCATAACAATAATAAAATTCTTTTATTTTTGAATGGCAGTTCCAAAAAAACGTACTTCTATATCAAAAAAACGTATTCGAAAAAATATTTGGAAAAGAAAAGGATATTGGGCAGCCTTGAAAGCTTTGTCCTTAGCGAAATCTCTTTCTACTGGTAATTCAAAAAGTTTTTTTGTGCAACAAATACAAAATCAAACGTCGGGATAGTATGACTGGGCTTGACATGAGAAAAAATTTCCTTTATGATTATTTATAATAGAAATAAAAAATTTCTATAGATACATTTAATTCTAAATTGAAAAGGTCTTTTGTCTATTGACGAAATTCTAAAACAGGACTTTTTTGTTTGCAAAAAAGAAAAAAAAAAATAAGGGAAAGACACAAAGGTCCACTAGGAGCTTCTATCAGTTCCGCGATGGGGAAAATCGAAACCCCCATCGCCCTGTTTTTCCCAATTATAATTCCACTTCGAAAAAAAAAATTATAAAAGAAATCGTAATAAGTTTTTTAGCTTTTTTTTTTTCTATTAGACTATTTCTATCTATTTATACTATTTAAAGAAATAAAAAAAATAGATCTAATAAGTTCAAAAAAAAAGTTTTTAACAATAATTGATTAAGTTTCAAACTTATTTTGTAATTCTTTTTGAAGTGTAGTACTGAAATTGGAATCATAAAGAAAATACAATTGTTAAGTTAACTAAAATGGAGATACTAAATGATACTAAAGATGATAACAATAAGGATGATTAGGAGAAAGTTCAAATCCCTATTTGAATTTAATTAAATTAATTAAAACAATTTGAATTCAGTAATTTTAATATTTACTAAAAAAATATTTCATTAAATTAACTCCTTCAAGCTCGACGATTAAATAAAAATTGGTTAGTATGATTTCGAGCAAGCCGCTATGGTGAAATCGGTAGACACGCTGCTCTTAGGAAGCAGTGCTAGAGCATCTCGGTTCGAGTCCGAGTAGCGGCATAATATCTTTTTATTTTCAAAAAGATACAATAAGTTCTATAATAAATTCAATTTCTGATTGAAATTCCATATAAAATTGAGGGAATTTCACCTTTTTAACCTTTTTAAGAATTTTTATGATATTTTCGACTTTAGAACATATATTAACTCATATATCTTTTTCAGTGATTTCAATTGTAATTACAATTCATTTGATAAGCTTATTAATCGATGAATTTGTAGGACTATGTGATTCGTCAGAAAAGGGCATGATACCTATTTTTTTCTGTATAACAGGATTATTAGTTACTCGTTGGATTTTTTCGGGACATTTACCACTAAGCGATTTATATGAATCATTAATTTTTCTTTCCTGGGTTTTTTGTATTATTCATATGGGTCCCTATTTCAAAAAACATAAAAATTTTCTAAGCGCAATAACTTCGCCAAGTATTTTTTTTACCCAAGGCTTTACTACTTCGGGTCTTTTAACTGACATGCATCAATCCGAAATGTTAGTACCGTCTCTCCAATCCCAGTGGTTAATGATGCACGTAAGTATGATGGTATTGGGTTATGCAGCTCTTTTATGTGGATCATTATTAGCAGTAGCACTTCTAGTAATTCGATTTCGAAAAGTCCTAAGAATTGTTGATATAAGGAAGAATTTCTTAAATAATATATTTTCCTTTGATCAGATCCAATATGAGATGGAAAGCCGCAAAATTTTCAGAACTACTTGTTTTCTTTCTTCTTGGAATTATTATAGGTTCCAATTGATTCAACAATTAGATCATTGGGGTTATCGTATTATTAGTGTAGGATTTGTCTTTTTAACTATAGGAATCCTTTCAGGAGCCGTCTGGGCTAATGAAGCATGGGGATCATATTGGAATTGGGATCCAAAGGAAACTTGGGCGTTTATTACTTGGGCCATATTTGCGATTTATTTCCATACTCGAAAAAATTGGGAAGGATTCAATTCCTCAATTGTCGCTTCTATTGGTTTTCTTATAATTTGGATATGCTATTTTGGGGTTAATTTATTAGGAATAGGGTTACATAGTTATGGTTCACTTACATTAATATCGAATTGAGGTGAAAAAAAAAGTTTGACGAATAGAACCATACGTTAGCATATATAGTATAGAAGAAGCTTCAGGTAAGTCGCCGAGAACCTTTTGAATCAAGTAATCAAGTAATAGAATGATTTCAATGATTTCAAAAGGTTCGCACAAATGAAAAAAAAAATTTTAATTATAAAAATAGTAATTTTAATTATAAAAATAGGTAGATATAATAGCTTCTACTTTGTCAACTGATAATGAGAAAACGAAATCCGGATAAATACCAATACCTATTACAGGCAGAAGGATCGAAAGGGAAACAAATAATTCCCGCGGACCAGAATCAAAACAATAAGAGTTTTTGCCATTAAATAGCTTGTATCCATAGAACACCTGGCGTACCATAGATAATAAATAAATAGGAGTTAATATCATTCCAACTGCCATTACAAAACAAATTATTATTTTTGACATTAAAAGATATTTTTTGGCAGTAATTATACCAAAAAAAACTATCAATTCCGAAAAAAAACCGCTCATGCTCGGTAATGCAAGGGAGGCTAGTGATAAAATACTGAACAGCGTGAATATTTTTGGCATTGAGATACCCAGTCCACCCATTTCGTCAAGATAAACAAGACGTCTTCTATCATAATTCGTTCCTGCCAAGAAAAAAAGTCCAGCGCCAATAAATCCATGGGATATTATTTGTAAAATGGCTCCGTTGAGTCCCAGATCGCTTATAGAGGAAATTCCTAGAAGTATGAATCCCATATGAGATACAGAAGAATGGGCTATTCTTTTTTTTAAATTTCGCTGACCAAAAGATGTTGAAGCGGCATAGATTATTTGGATTGCACCTACTATTACTAACCAAGGAGAAAATATAGAATGGGCGTGGGGCAATAATTCCATATTGATTCGAACTAATCCATATGCTCCCATTTTTAACAAGATTCCGGCCAGAAGCATACAAGTACTATAATGTGCTTCTCCATGGGTATCTGATAACCATGTATGTAAGGGTATAATCGGTGATTTGACAGCAAAAGCAATAAGAAATCCAATATAGAATAGTATTTCTATGGCCACGGGATAGGGTTGATTGGCTAATGTTTCAAAATGGAATGTTGGTTCATTGGAACCATATAAAGCGATACCAAAAGCTCCCATTAATAAAAAAACCGAGCTTCCCGCAGTATACAAAATAAACTTTGTAGATGAATATAGGCGCTTCTTTCCCCCCCACATGGCTAGAAGTAGATAAATGGGAATTAATTCTAATTCCCACATAATAAAAAAAAGTAAAATATCTTGCGAAGAAAATAATCCTATTTGACCGCTATACATTGCTAACATCAGAAAATGGAATAAGCGGGAATCCCGAGTAACTGGCCGAGCCGCTAAAGTAGCTAAAGTTGTAATAAATCCTGTCAAGAAAATAGGTCCTAGGGAGAGCCCATCTATTCCAAATCGCCAGTGAAAATCAAAAAAATTGATCCATTTATAATCCTCTGGTAATTGGATTAAAGGATCATCCAATTGGAAATAATATGAAAATGCATAAGTCATTAAAAGGAGTTCAAAAATACAAATAAATAAAGTATACAATCGAATTATTTTATTTCCCTTATGAGGGAAAAAGAAAATTAAGAAACCCGAAGATATCGGTAAAATTACAAATAGTGTTAACCAAGGAAAAGAATTCGTGGTAAAAACAAGATATACTTGGACCAGAAAAACCCGTGACCGAAATTATTAAATTATTATTAGTATTTAGTATTTTCGAGCACGGGTTTTTGTCGGTAAACAAAAAAGAAAGCTCTATTCAAGTGGATTTTTATGGAGAGTATCAATAAGCTAGACCCATGCTTCGGGTTGTTTCATGCCATAAATAAACTCGAACACTCAAAAAATCTGTTGGACAGGCGGATTCACATCTTTTACAACCAACACAGTCCTCTGTTCTTGGAGCAGAAGCAATTTGCTTAGCTTTACATCCGTCCCAGGGGATCATTTCTAATACATCTGTGGGACAAGCTCGGACACATTGAGTACACCCTATACATGTATCATAAATCTTTACTGAATGTGACATTTGGATCTCTCCATTTTTTTTGAACGTCATAAATTTTCGATCTAGTCAATTTCTAAATCAATGATATATTTAGATACCAGATACCAGATGAATCAATGATTTACCGGAATTTCTTTTTCTATTCAAAATTCCGGATTGGCTCATGAGATAGAGCTAAAATACTTTAATTTCTTACGTTTTTATAAACAAGATAAGATCTTACGTATCGTGTATGCCAATTCGAGTTGCTAAATATTCTATTTTAGATTATTACGTAGAATATTATTAAGACTACTTATTCAACAAATTCGATTGATTGATACGGATTGATTTTCTATTACGATAAATTGACGAAACAATAGCCAGCCCAATAGCTGCTTCAGCGGCTGCAATGGCTATAACAAAAATTGAGAAAATATTTCCTTTTAATTGTCGACTATCAAAAAAATCAGAAAATGTTACAAAATTGATATTAACTGCATTCAAGATAAGTTCAAGACACATAAGGGCTCTAACCAGATTTCGACTCGTGATCAATCCATAGATACCAATAGAAAATAAATAAGCACTCAAAATAAGTACATTTTCGAGCATCATCCACCAACTCCTTATTAGTTTTTCCCTTCTTTCTTTCAATAGGAACAAGAATTCAACATTAAGAGATTCGGTTGACTAGAATAAAAATATCACAAAGGCTGAAAAAAAAAAATATTGTTAATAAATAAAATAAAAGAATCGAATTTATAAATGAATAATCTTCAAATCTAATTTCAAATAAATTGAAGTAAAATAGATGTGATAAGATAGAAAAAAGTTTAATTTGGATTGTGGTTTTTAATTATAAAAAATTTTTACTGACGGGCCATAGCAATGGCACCTATCAAAGCAATTAAAAGAATTATTGAAATGAATTCAAATGGAAGAAAAAAATCTGTTGATAAATGAATTCCAACTTGTTGACTATTACTTATTAAATCTTGCTCTATAATCTGGTTTGTTCTTGTAGTCCAAATAACTCCATACCATGACGTATCCAGAATAACACTAATTAGTGAAACAAAAATACTTGTACAAACTAAGGAAGTAACCCCATCCCCTACATTCCAAAGATTTTCATCTTTGGAATATTCTGAACCATTCAGGAACATCACAGCAAATAAAATTAAAACATTTATAGCTCCCACATAAATAAGGAGCTGTGCAGCAGCTACAAACTGGGAGTTTGATAAAATATAGAATAATGATATACAAACAAGAACGAATCCTAATGAAAAGGCAGAATAAATTGGGTTGGTAAGGAATACCACCCCCATCCCTCCAAATATAAGACCTAATCCGAGAAAGACTAAAAGAAAATCATGTATTGGTCCAGGCAAATCCATTGTACGGAAAATTAGAGATAAAAAATAAAATAGTTTTTTCATGAACTTATTGAACCGACCAGGAAAAACTTTATTATTATTTGTTGTAGATTTTTTATTATTTGTAGAATAGTCCTACCTAATTGAATTAAAATTCAAATAAATCCTAAGGTAAGGGGTGGAAATTATTGCAGATGTAAATTACTGCAGATATAGAGTTATTGGACTACTCTCATTTTTTCTTGAAAATGAAAAAAAAAAAGGAATTGAATTCAAAATTTTACATTTCAAAATAATGATGGATTACAGATATATTAATACAATGGATTTTCAATCCAAATTGAATAATGAAATGATTTTCCCTAACTAATTCATATTAACTAAATAGAAATAAACTAAATAGAAATAAACTAAATAGAAATAAATGGTATTTTGAATTTTTATCGTTATTTCTTTTATTGACCAAACAAAATTATTGCCCAAACAAAATGAAATAAACCCATTTTTTTCTTTGAAATATTCCTTTTCTTTTAATACTTCTTTAAACCAAAACTCAATTTTGGTTGAATAAGTGTAATTCAAAATTTCTTGTTTTTTTAATTAAAGGAAGCTTATTTATTATTTTCAGGCGAATTCAAAATAGTTTTAATTGTATAATCGTTAATTATTGACATTGGTAAACGACCTAAAGCAATTTGGTTATAATTCAATTCGTGACGATCATAACTAGAAAGCTCATATTCTTCAGTCATTGATAAGCAATTTGTTGGGCAATACTCAACGCAATTGCCACAAAATATACAAATTCCAAAATCAATACTGTAATTAAGCAAGCGTTTCTTTCGAATCAAAGTTTCCAATTTCCAATCAACAACAGGGAGATCTATAGGACATACACGAACACATACTTCACAGGCAATGCATTTATCAAATTCAAAATGGATTCGACCGCGAAAACGCTCTGATATGATTAATTTTTCATAAGGATATTGAATCGTTACAGGCAAACGATTTGCATGCGATAAGGTAATAAGGAAACTTTGACCAATGTACCTTGCAGCGCGTATGCTTTGTTGACCATAATTCATAAACCCAGTTACCATAGGGAACATATTGTGACTATCTATGAATAATTTTATGTTTGTTTCTTTCTCTTTTTGAGACAAGTCGGGGCTATAGAAAAGCATTCCTTTATAGTGAAAAGAGTTGGAAAGAAGTTGTTAATAATAGATTACCGAGAGAAATAGGTAAAAGAAATTTCCATCCAAGATTTAAAAGTTGATCCATTCTTAGTCTCGGTAAAGTCCATCTTGTTGTGATAGAAATGAACAAGAACAAATAAGTTTTAACCAATGTAATCAAAATCCCAAGTGTTGTTTCACAAACTCCACTTACTTTAGTTAGTTGAAAAAGTTCATGAAGTGATATGTACGGAATAGAAATATTCCAACCACCCAAGTAAAGAACTGTTACAAATAATGAAGAAACTAATAAATTTAGATAGGAAGCAACATAAAATAAACCAAATTTAATGCCCGAATATTCGGTTTGATAACCTGCTACTAATTCTTCTTCTGCTTCTGGTAAATCAAAGGGCAATCTCTCGCATTCTGCTAAGGAAGAAATAAAAAAGATGATAAACCCTATAGGTTGACGCCACAAATTCCACCCCCAAAAACCATATTTTGATTGCGCTTCAACTATATCAACTGTACTTAAACTGTTAGATAATCCTAGTCGGTGATAACATCACTGTTCCCATCGCTAGTCCAGAACCGTACATGAGATTTTCACCTCATACGGCTCCTCTAAGGCCAGAAAAATCTAAAGGCCCAATTGTATTAGTTATCTTGAGATATTTGTAGGTAGGATAGAGAGGATAAAAATGTTTCGGGCATCTTAAAATTCGACCAATGAAATTCTGTCTGTCATAATACTAAAAAAAAAAAGACTTCTGAATTTATCTTATCCTTTAAAAATTCAAATTTTCTTTCTTGAGTAATAGCGTAAATCTTTGAATAAAATACTACTTAGACATAATTATAATAATAATAATAACATAAATAATAAATATAAAATAGAAATAATAAATAAATAAAAAGTCAAAATATTCTTTGTAAAAATTGAAAACTACCAATAGATATTTCAACTTCTTATTTTCGATTACGAAAAAAATTCGACATTTTACATTTTACTAGTTTATCCATTATGACACATATTTGATCTCTATTAATATGAATATAGTAAAGAAAGAAAAAATCTCTCTTTTTTTTTTTTATTTAATTAGAAATTAGAGTTTTTTCGTTCCTCTTCTTCTTTCGGAAAAGAGGAGACTTTATTTATATAAAAAGGAAAGGATTCTTTCGTTTCGGATAGTCATTTCCGTAATTGGCGGGTAGGGGAAAACTCTGGATCGGAATCATGAGGAGTACTGCCTGCTCATTTCTACCAAATTAAAGCCTCAATTTAGATTATATTCTTTTTTCATATTATGAAAAATATCCTTTCTTTTGGATAATTTTTAGAATCTCTCTTACTAATCCTTTGTGTATCTTTGTGTTCCTAGCCATCCACTCATTTTTTTTTTTCAAAATCACCAGGTAGCATTCTTGTACTGGCTATAACTGATAGTGAAAACCCACTACCGTTGATCTTTTTGGCCCGCTTCAAGCCAGGATGACGAATCAACCAATCTTGGGCAAAACTATTTTGTCTTCTTATTTTTACTTTACTCTTGTACATAGGAAAGAGGTCTCAATTTTTTTACTGCAAATTAGGAAGCGGTTTTCTTTCACTCATATAACTATCCAATTGACTTCATCAATGAAAATGATGAATAAAAAACTGAAAATATCTATTCAATTCATTTTACTTTCTTCCTAAATAAAAAATAAATATAAATATACTAAATTGAAATATACTAAATAGAAATAATAAATAAAAGAAAAGAAAGGAATAGGGAAAAGTTTCTGTTTCAACGAATCACACGTAGAGATATGGATAATACACAGAGAGTTAATGGTATTTCATAACTAATTGATTGAGCAACAGCTCGTAGACCACCTAAAAAGGAATATTTATTGTTTGATCCATATCCGGACATAAGAAGCCCAATAGGAGCAATACTTGAAATGGAAATCCATAAAAAAATACCAATATTTAGATCAGCTAAAATAAGTGGATAGCTAAAAGGAATTATTGAATAGCTTAATAGAGTTGATATGACTGCTATGGCCGGTCCGAGACTGAATAAACGCGTATTCCCTCTAGATGGCAAAAGATTCTCTTTGAAAAGTAATTTTGTACCGTCCGCCAGAGCTTGAAGAACTCCCAAAGGACCGGCATACTCAGGTCCAATACGTTGTTGTAATCCGGCGGATATTTCTCTTTCTAACCACACAATTACTAGAACACTTATCGTGATTCCCACTACAAGAGTCGTAATAGGAAAAAGTATCCATAGAATTCCATAGATCTCGTTTAAAGATCCAAATCTGGAAAAAGAATTAATAACTTGTACTTCTGTTGTTTCAATTATGTCTCTTATATCCATTATCATTTTAACGATCAACTTCTCCCATAATGATATCTATACTCCCTAGGATTGTCATAATATCGGCCAATTTCATTCTTTTAACTAATTGAGGAAGAATTTGTAAATTGATAAAACCCGGTGGGCGAATTTTCCACCTCCAAGGAAAACCGCTCTGATCACCTATCAGAAAAATTCCCAATTCGCCTTTTGGAGCTTCGACTCTCACATAAAGTTCTTGTTTCGGCAATTCAAAAGTAGGAGAAGCTTTTTTACTAATGAATCGGTATTCAAAATCGTTCCAGTTTGGATCCCTTTGTCTAGCAAAGGATCGGGTTTCTAGATTCTCATAGGGCCCCCCCGGAATTCCTTCCAGAGCCTGTTGAATAATTTTGATAGATTCTGCCATTTCGCCAATTCGAACTAAATAACGAGCTAATGAATCTCCTTCTTTTTGCCAATGAATTTCCCAATCAAATTCATCGTAAGATTCATAATGATCAACTTTACGAAGATCCCATTGTACTCCAGAAGCTCGTAGCATCGGTCCTGATAAACCCCAATTTATTGCTTCTTCTGCACCAATAATACCTACTGCTTCAACTCGTTGTAAAAAAATAGGATTTGTCATAATGAGTTTTTGATATTCATCAATTCCTTTTAAAAAATAATCACAGAAATCCAAACATTTATCTATCCAGCCATGAGGTAGATCAGCTGCTACTCCTCCGATACGAAAAAAATTATGCATCATTCTCATACCAGTGGCAGCTTCGAATAAATCATATATTAACTCTCTTTCTCTAAAAATATAGAAAAAAGGGGTCTGCGCGCCAATATCGGCCATAAAAGGACCAAGCCATAAGAGATGAGAAGCTATACGACTCAATTCCAACATAATTACTCTGATATAGCTGGCTCTTTTAGGTACTTGAATATTTCCCAATTGTTCTGGCCCATTTACTGTTATTGCTTCTGTGAACATAGTTGCTAAATAATCCCAACGTGTTACATAAGGCAAATATTGTATAATTGTTCGGTTTTCCGCAATTTTTTCCATTCCTCGGTGTAAATAACCTAATATGGGTTCACAATCAATAACATCTTCACCATCTAGAGTAACAATGAGTCGAAGAACACCATGCATTGATGGGTGGTGGGGGCCCATATTGACTATCATAAGGCCCTCTCTTTTGGCTGGTACATTCATAGGGGTTTCCTCGATTCATTGTTTCATGAATTATTGAAAACAAAAAAAAAAAGGTTCGCAAAACAAAATTCCAGATCTAAGAAATCAAATAATTCAAAAAAAAAAAAAAGACTCTTCAATTTAACGCATTTTTGACTCCCGAATATCCAATTGACTAATTAATTCTTTATAACCTACTTTATTTTTTTTTGACAAATATGACAGAAGTCGTTGGCGTTTTCCTAGAATTTTTCGTAAACCTCTTTGAGATAAATAGTCTTTTCTATGTAATTCAAAATGTGAAGTAAGTCTTCTTATTTTATTAGTTAAACTTATTATTTGAAATTCAACGGATCCCTTCTTTGCTTCTTTTTCTTCTTGTGAAATACCTGAGATAAATGAATTTTTTATCATAAAATTAACCCCCCTTTAATTAAATATTTTTTTTATTTGAATATTTTTATTCATCAGTAAAAAGAATGTCAGGTTCTTTGAATTGAGTATACATAATTTTGAATTGAGTATACGCAATCATAAAAATTTTCACAAAGTTAGGAATTCCTAACTTTGTGAAATAAAATTGATCATTAATCAATTCCATTTGTCAATTTCTTTAGTTACTCGCATACACAGACAAAAAGACGATTTCGTCGTTTACAATGCAAAATAGAAAAAAAAAAAAAAGAATTTCTCTAATTTCAAATTAATTTGAAAATGAAAAGTAAAAAGTAAATCAAATTTTACAAAAGTAAAAAAGTTCCATTGATTTCTTTTTCGATCTAATTCATACATCGTTTACTTAGCATGTATCAATAATGGAAAATAATACAAATACATGTGTACGCTTTCTTGTTTTCATATTTTCATATATTAAATCAGACATGATACGGAGACTGAACAAAAAAAAGAACCTTACCGAGGTTTCAACGGGGGATATCTATGTATCCTTATCAGACTGAACCGACTGCCATTATTGGTACCAAACCAATATCGATTCATACAAGCTAAATCTTCTAATCGATAATTAGGCCAAAGAAAAAACTTTAATTTAATGAGGTTTTTTTTATAGAGATAAAAATCTTTGCTTTTATCCAGTATTTGATCGTAGTTTTTTATGTTATTATCATTGAAATTTTCGCTGTTTAGGAGACTCTGACTATTTTTTCTATTTCTATTTTTTGAATTGAAAGAAATTAGAATTCGCAATGCCCTACGACGTTTAGAGGATAAAAGATTTTCAGGAATAAGTAAATCAGAATCATTTTTTTTCTTTCTGTTGCCAGTTTTACTTTTTTTGTGGCTTTGAATAGGTTCGATCACAACATACTGTTTTTCTCTGTCTCTTGGATTCATTTCTTGTTCGCTCTTATGAACCAATGAAATTCTTACTGTCTTATATATAATAGAATCGCCATCCAATTGAAAAAAATCAAATCCTTCGAAATCTAATACTCCCCAATAGGAGATGTCTAAAAGAACTTTTTTTTGAATAGCGAATAACAGAGTCAGGTCCACTTCCCCTTTGTCAATAGAGCCACACATAAGTGGTTGTGGAGCGTTTAATTTTATCAAAAAAGTCCACATTTTCATAATAAAATTGAGTTGGCGACGGAAATACAACCTGCAGTTATTTTGACCATACAAAAACATCGGCATAAAAAATTCATTCTCATGAGGTTGTGAAACTCGCTCTATCTCCCTCTGAAATTGCATTTCACGAAGAAAAAAATTTTCTTTTTTTTCTTTTTTTTCTTTTTCTTTGTCAGTTTGATATCTCAAAATCCATTTTATGTCATCCTTTGACAGACCCTCTTTTTTATTTTTTTTGTCATTGTACATTCTATTGTATATAATAGCTTCTATATCACTTTGGGATAGTTTCCCCCCTGTTTCCGTATACAATTTCTTATTTATTTGTAATATCAAAGATCGTACTTCTTGCAATGTTTGCATTTCTGGTTTTTCGTCATTCAAAATTTCAGTTTCATAAACAAGTGATTTTTTTGGTATTACCCACGGGTTTTTATTATATATGGTGAGAAGTAAAAACAATTTTTGAAAGAACCACAATTCAAAATCGCATAGGGGATGATTTTGTATTTCTTCCTTCATTCCCATCCCTTCATTCATTCCCATCCAATTAAAAATGTGTTTTTTTTTATTGGATGAATTGGCTTCCCTTCCCACTTCGTTAGTTTTAAGAATTGTAACAAAAGAAAGATCTTCATTTTCAAAAAGCTCTTTACTAGGAACAATTATTTGAGATTTATAAGTCCCATCCGTAGCATTGTTTTTATGTCCGATTCTGGTATCGATCCATGAATCAATATCGATCCTCGTTCTAAGACAAAGATCGAGAATTCTCCAATCAAAAAATTTTCTAGTTGGGCGGAAAATATCATGTTTTGATATATAATTATTTAGTCTAGGGACATTGAATATTTCATTTCGATCTGTCTTATAAAAACGATTTTTATTATTTACTTGGAGTAGGGATCTTTGTACTGATGAACTATACAAATCTTTCTTATTGTTATAATTAATAAATTTATATGATAAAAGATTATAGTTATAATATTTTTTAATATTCTCTTGGGAATTCAAAAATGAGTCTGCTTCAAAATCATTTTTTTTTTTCTTTAATTGATCTTTTTCATATACATTAAATTTGTCTAAATTGTTTAAATCTTTATTTTGAACCATACGGCGTTCATTGATTCGCTTTTTCCATTTTTTTAGTTTTTTTAATTTAGACCATGTAATCTGGCAGAAATTATATTTATAGTGATAATGACTTCTTAACCAGTTTTTCCATTGATTGATTCCAAAATTTGGAAAATTTTTATCTTTGAATTCGAAATGAAATAAACTTTTGGTTCCAAACAAATCTTTTATTTCATTTTTTATTTCATTTTTAAGAAAAAGAGATGTTCCGGAATATTGAAGGACAGATCTTAATTTATATAAGTTAGGAATTTGACTTTGAGATAATTTAAAAAATACATATGCTTGTGACAATGAAGATATGTCATAAAAATTTTTATCCTTATTTAGTAGTTTTAGTGATTTTTTTATAAGTGAAAGAAACGGAATAGTATTTTGATTTGTTTTCTCAATGTTTTTATCATTGCCTTCATTTTTATAAATTTTTTTATTAAAGATTTTTATTCTTGATTCAAGAAAAAGTTGTGCCCCCTTCCTAGGTATTTTAGTCATACCTAGAAGGATTTCTATGTATATCCTTTCAATCAAAATTTTTCTAAAAAACTTTGATTTACGAACTAATCTAGTAGTTCGTCTTTTAAATATCTGCAAAAGATTTTTTGACGATTTTAATTGGAATTCTTTACCATTAGAACTTATTTTCTTAGAACTAATATAGATTTCTGAAGTTAGAAATTTTTGGTTTTTTTCTTTTGTAATTTTTTCTATTTGATTTTTTATTTCGCTTGATGTATCATCCATATCTTTTATTTTGGTCGAAATTTTTTGAATCATCCGTTTATCAAAATGGATTAGTAAATCTTTTTCTTTTTTAGAGTCAATCAATTTTTCTAGTTCTCCTTTTTTAGATTCAGTCAATTTTTCTAGTTCTCTTAATTTCATTCTATTCTTTTGATTTCGTGTTGTTAAAAATTGGGTTTTTATTTTTTTTACAAATGGATTTGTCTTTAGTTTTTTTGCAAATCGAGTTTTCTTTAGTTTTTTTAGAAAGTGTTTTGTCAACTTTATAATTTGAAATTTTAATTCGTCAAAGACGGGTTCAGTAAGTTGAAAAAGGATAAAGTCTCGTCCCTCGCGACTAGTATCAAAGGGCCGTTCAATTTCTGTTCCCAAATATGTTAAAAAACACATGTTAGGTTTTTTCGCTTGCTTTTTCTCTCTCTTCTTAGAAGCTATAGTAGGTTCGTGTGTTGTTTTTAAACGAAAAGGATAGACTATTTTCATTTGAATACCGAATGTTAATTGCTCGAATTCCAACTGTTGGATTGGGAATTCATCTCCAAAATAGTCACATATTATATGGACTTCTTTTTCCAAATCTTCGTAATCCTGGGACCATTCGGGCTCTTGAAAAAATAGTTTACGAATGCTATTTTTAACTACTATTAATGACGGTATTAAAACTTTTTTTCTAAAAAACGAGTGAGCTAGTAAATTACAACTCCTTAGAAATTGAAGACCTGGAACAGTTTCCCAGACAAAGGTTTTTTCTGACTTTGCCCTTCTTATCATTGGATCTTGACCTAGTTTTTCTAGTCTTTTCTTACGCTCTTCCGGCGATTCAAATTTCGCTTTGATTTCCTTTTTTTTTTTATCAAAATCTGAAATTTTTTTAATTTCCTTACTAGAAATCGAAATTTGGACTTCTTTCTTTTTAAATATTGAAGTTAGAAACTTTTTATATAGCAAATTATATGTTATATCTATAACCAGTATTCTTATCAGTTTTCTTATCAGCCTTGCAAAAAACAGAAAGGTTTTCTGCAAAAATACGTATATTCTGTCTAAAAAGAGTAAAGAATGTGCCCTTAATTGAAACAGTCTCTTACTACCTATTTTGCGTCGTCGTGCTCGCATACAAGAGAATACTATACCTCGACCATGGAACGGTTTTTTAGAAAAAGTTACTATATCAATTTCACAGGCTTTCAGAGGATTATGAATATGGTCGGATGAGAAATTTAACGTCAAAGTGTCTTCTTCTGGTAATTTATATGCAGGGTCGAACAAAATAAATAGATGTTTGGTTCTTCGTACACTGTAAAGAAACTCTTTTTTTCCTCTATTGATTTCCAAGCAATTTTGCATTATTTCGTATGAATGTCGAATAACTTTTTTACTTAGTAGTCGGTTTAGTGTTATTAGTGTTTTTAATTTAGGAATATTTCTTTTAATTTTATTATTCTTAGTTTTTTTATTCTCAAGATTTATATCGTAAAGAAAATAGATTAAAAAACTCTTGATAATTTTTTTTCTTTTCTTTGAACCAAAAGATCGAAAATCTATTGGTATTTTTCTTTCCTTTTTGGAATTAATAAATTGTCCAAAATAATTCATTTTTAGATTACTAGATTGTTCAAAATTATTAAGTATAATTATAAAAAATATTTTATTTTGGATTTGCGAAATCATTTTCCATCTTTTTTTTTGGATCCCCCATAGATTTGTTCTTTTGATATTGAAAGTATCTGGTTTTATTAGACCCTTTTTTCTAAAAAAGTGGAACAAGATCATTTTAAAATTAGTTGACCGCATTGGTCCACCTAATAAGGGATCATGTAAACTTTCTATGTATTTTTTGTTACTTTTCTCCCTATACAATCTAGTCCTTTTTTCGAATGTATTCATACCAATAGATTTGTTATCTAGAGTTTTTACTCTATATATAAACTCGTTAATTATATTTTTTTTTTTTTTTTCATTATTGTAATCCCAATCATTAGTAAATTCACCAGAAGAAATTTTTTTTTTCTTTTTGAATGTAGATATATTTCTTCGTATCTTTTGCAAAAAAGCGGATACATGGGGTGAAGCTGTAAAAGAAATTCTTTCGTTTCCATCACTTATACAGTTAGAAAAATAATATTGTGACATGTTTTTTAGTAGAGCATCGTTTGATATAAATCTATATGGTTGCCTCCAGTGTGTATAGTCGAAAAGAAAAAAAGTAATTAATTTGTCAAACCAGAAGAAATTTCCATTCACTCCGATCTCTTCCCTTTTCTCTTCTTCCTGTTTAGTCCACTTCGTTTCGGAAGTTATTTCTTTGGCTCCATCTCTTTCTTCCATTTTTGAGTATTTTAGCGTCTTCCAATTCTCCGAATCCGAACCCGGGATCACCCCCAAATAAGCGAATAGCCGGACTCTTCCTAAAATGTAGAAACAGGTAGTAAGTAATAGAATACTAAAGATTCGAGGCAGAGAATTTATCAAGTCTGACACAAGGTACTTCAAGTCTGACACAAGGTACATCAAGTCTGACACAAGGTACTTACTAATGTACTTACTAATGTACTTACTAATGAACTTACTAATGTACTTATTCGATCTAATGTAGTTACTAATGTACTTACTAATGTACATAGTAGATCGACTAAGTACATTAAATATAATAAAATGATTTTGCTGTATCCAGACAAATATCAATCCAACCCATTTCGTGAATAAAAAGTGACCAATTAACCAACCAACAAAACTACTTGTTACAAATAAGATCTTGTTGTTGCATCGAAACATATAAATGTTGACTAATCTGACTAAGATTGAACTTGGAAAAATGAAATGATTGAATAATTGAAAAATGAGATTATTCAGGAATACCCATTGAATGCTAAGATTACGCAGAATGCTAAGATTCTGCATTGAATTTCTGGTAGTCAATCCATAATCAAGAAAGTTTTGTTGATTGTTCGAGAAGAAATATTGAGTGTTCGAGAAGAAATACCACAAAAGATATGGTAGAGCTAGGACAGTTAGTGTCTGAGGTCTACACAACGCTAGATGCAGAGGCGCATAATAGATCGATATGAACATCATGAGCTGTCCCATAATAAAACCTGTTGTTGCTGATACCTTCTTCTCGTTCTCGATTCTTTCTTCTCCTTCTTCTATAACCCAAGCTCGGATAAAGAAGAGATAAGAAGGCCCCACCATGGAAAATGTGGTTAGAAATCCATAATAGAGCCCGACTACAATAGCCGAATTGATTATCTTCATGCATACGTCTACTGGATTACCTATTATAAACACAGATCCTATTAGAAAAGATTTGAAAATCATCACAAACCTCCTTTGTTTTTTCTTTTCTATTGCAATTTTTGGATTATTATATGATAATTTGGAAACTTTCCATATATATCTAGAATCTATATCTAGAAATAGAATATAGAAAGAGATAGACTAGAAAGGACATCTCTAAGGACATCTCTTATGTCAATGACATCAAAAAAAGGATATTAAATGAATAGAATAATATAGAGGAGGAATAGAATAACATAGAGGTTGGAATAGAATGAAATAGAGCCACTTTTTGTTTCCCTATGAAATAAGGCATGGAACGAAGACACTACGAAGAAGTTTCGGGAGTTACGAAGGAAACTTCGAGCTCATACATATTGGTCATGGCTTGAGAAGGGGAATTTAACTCTATGAGATCTAATCCTCCCATTGTTCCTCAGTAGCTCAGCGGTAGAGCGGTCGGCTGTTAAC